TACTTTCACTTAATTCTTGTACATAGGAAATGAGATTGAATTCCTTTAACAGCAAATCTTTAAGCCGTTTTATTTCACTCATATAACTATCTGGTTTAGTTTATCAACCCCAATGATGAATAAAAAAATAGAAAATAGATATTCAGTTCATTTAACTTTTTTGCTAGAAATAAAAGAAATAGGGGAAATTTTATGTCTCACTGAATCACACGTAGAGATATTGATAATACACATAGAGTTAATGGTATTTCATAACTAATTGATTGAGCAGCAGCCCTTAATCCACCTAAAAAGGAATATTTATTATTTGACCCATATCCCGACATAAGAAGTCCAACGGGAGCAAGGCTTGAAACGGCGATCCATAAAAAAACACCAATACTAAGATCAGCTAGAATAAGTCGATAGCTAAAAGGAATTACTGAATAACTTAGTAAAATGGATATGACCGCTATGGATGGCCCGATACTGAATAAACGAGTATCGCCTCTAGATGGAAGAAGATTCTCTTTGAAAAGTAGTTTTGTACCATCTGCTAGAGCTTGAAGAATTCCTAAAGGCCCGGCGTATTCAGGTCCAATACGTTGTTGTATTCCTGCAGATATTTCTCTTTCTAACCAAACAATTACTAGTACACCTAGTGTGATTCCTAATACAAGAGTCAAAATAGGGACAAGCATCCATATGATCCCATAGACCTCTTTTAAGGATTCCAATCTGTAAAAAGAATTGATAGTTTGTATTTCAGTTGTATCAATTATCATTTCAACGATCAACTTCTCCCATAATGATATCTATGCTACCTAGTATCGTCATAATATCAGCCAATTTCATTCTTTTAACTAACTGAGGAAGAATTTGCAAGTTGATAAAACCCGGTGGTCTAATTTTCCATCTCCAAGGAAAAACACTCTGATCTCCTATCATAAAAATTCCCAATTCGCCTTTTGGTGCTTCAACTCTTACATAAAGTTCTTGTTTCGACAATTCAAAAGTCGGAGAAGGTTTTTTACTAATAAATCGATATTGGAAATCATTCCATTCGGGGTTTTTTATTCTACCAAAGCGTCGGATTTCTAAATTCTCATAGGGTCCCCCTGGAATTCCTTCCAGGGCCTGTTGGATAATTTTTATGGATTCTGTCATTTCACTGATTCGTACTAAATAACGCGCTAATGAATCCCCCTCTTTTTGCCATTGAACCTCCCAATCAAATTCGTCGTAACACTCATAACGATCAACTTTACGAAGATCCCATTGTATTCCGGAAGCTCGTAGCATTGGTCCTGATAAACCCCAATTTAGTGCTTCTTCTGCGCCAATAATGCCTACGCCTTCAACTCGTTCTAAAAAAATAGGATTCCGTGTAATAAGCTTTTGATATTCAGCAACCCCGGTTAAAAAATAATCGCAAAAATCCAAACATTTATCTATCCAGCCATGAGGTAGATCAGCAGCTACTCCTCCGATACGAAAATAATTATGCATCATGCGCATACCGGTGGAAGCTTCGAATAGGTCATATATCAATTCTCGTTCTCGAAAAATATAGAAGAAAGGAGTCTGTGCCCCAATATCTGCCATAAAAGGGCCAAGCCATAACAAATGGGAAGCGATACGACTCAACTCCAACATAATAGCTCTGATATAGCTAGCTCTTTGAGGTACTTGAATATTGCCTAGCTGTTCCGGTCCATTTACAGTTATTGCTTCTGTGAACATAGTAGCTAAATAATCCCAACGCGTTACATAAGGCAAATATTGTATAATTGTTCGATTTTCCGCAATTTTCTCCATCCCTCTATGTAAATAACCCAATATTGGTTCACAGTCAATAACATCTTCACCGTCGAGGGTAACTATCAGTCGAAGAACACCATGCATTGATGGGTGGTGAGGGCCCATATTAACTATCATGAGGTCTTTTCTTGTAGTTGATGCAATCATAAGTTTTTTTCCCGAGTCATTCTTCCATGCATTTCTGAAAGTAAAAAAAATAAGTTCATCAAAATGAAAATGAATAAGTTTAAATGGTATCACACTTCAAATTAACGAGTTTTTATTTCTCGAATACCCAACTCACCAATTAATTCTTTATAATGCCCTATATTCTTTTTTGACAAATAAGTCAGCAGCCGTTGACGTTTTCCCAAAATTTTTCGCAAACCTATCTGAGATGAAGAGTCCTTTTTGTGCAATTCCAAATGTGAAGTAAGTCTCCTTATTTTAGTGGTGAAACTGAATACTTGAAATTCAACAGACCCTCTGTTTTCTTTTTGAGAAATAATTGAAATGAATGAATTTTTGACCATAAAAAAATGCCTTTGCCCCCTTTTTTTTACAGATATGGATTTTACTGATCAGTAATAATAATGCCATTCATTTTAATGTGGTATATACAATAATAGAATTTATGAACTCCTAATTTTCTGAAGTCAAATCAATCCAATTTTAAATTGGATTTAGATAGAGGATATAAAAGGATTGGTACATTTTCGCATCGAAGAGTTTAGACCGAAAATGAAGCAGGTTCTGTTGATTTCTTTTGCGATCTAATTGAGACAAATTTAATATTGTCTATTCGAATGAAATGTAAGACATGTGATGTGTGTATTTGGTTGCTTTCATATATCCTATAAGCATATAGTGAAAAAGTGTATTATTCACGAATTAAAAATTCGTGGATACATCTGTATCCTTAAGATACAAAAATGACTGCCATTGTTGGTATCAAACCAAGAACGATTCATACAAGCTAAATCTTCTAATCGATAATTAGGCCAAAGAAAAAGCTTTAATTTCATTAATTTCTTTTTCTCTCTATCCAGATGTTTCTTATCAGCCGAAACTTGGTTGCTGTTTTTTACATTCTTCTCGTTCCAAAATACGGAATTTCTATCTACACCATTCCTACTCTTTGAATTGAAACAAATTAGAATTCTAAATTTTCTACGACATCTAAATGATAAAATATTTTCAGGAACAGGCAAATCTAAATGAACTTTGTGCCTAGTTTCAGTTATTCTTTGATGTGGTGAACTAGCTTCATAAAAATTATTTTTAGAAACATATCTTTGTTCTTGGTATTTTTGATTAGTTTGGTGCTTACTCTTATGAAATAAGGAAATACCTATGATTTGATACATAATCAATTGTCCATCGTCGTTTCCAGGCAAATGAATGGGGTCTATAATCAATACTCCCTTTTTCATCAATTCTGTAGGAGTTAAACTCTTCTGAATCAACATTATATCCAAACTCATTTCTCTCTTTTGAATTGAGGATATAATAAGTTTTCTTGGATCTATCAGTCTAAGGAGGAGACAATATACCTTGATATTATTGATCATTTTTTGATTCAAAGTATCGTCCCATCTCAATTGAAAAAGCAAATAACGTTTCAGGAATGAATCAAGTTCTGCTTCTGTGTTACTTTTGTATTGTTTTTGCTTTTTCCCTTTTTTCATGTCTGATCTTTCAGAATTTTCTTCAATGTCTTTTTCTTGTGAAAGAATAGAGCGAAGGTATCCTCGGCCTGTGGATTCTTTTTGTTCTTGATTTCGATGATGTTTAGTCGATGGTATCAAAAAACTTCTTTTTTGCTTTTCATTGATCTTTTTATTTTCACTACTTTTTTTATTTCTATTCAAATTTAAAAGAAGTAATTTACTTGGTATAAACCAAGGTTTCGTTTTATATGCATTATAAAGTAACACAAATTCTGGGAAGAACCAAAGTTTAAGATTCGATATGGGATGCTTTAACATTTTTGCATTCATTCCCATCCAATCAAAAAAGACTTTGTGGGAGTTTGGTGGATTGATTTCTGGAATAATAAGATAAAAAAGATCTTTTTTATTAATTATTTGAGAATTTTTAGTACCAATCTGAGTATCTTGATTTCTATTAGTATCGATCGCGACCCAGGTTTCAATATCTACCCTTTGTATAAGAGAAAAATTGATAATTTTCCAATCAAAATATTTTCTATCCGCAGTTTTTTCCATAGGTAGAATATCTACCTTTCCTAGAAAATTATTGATAGAAATACTCCTCAGCATATCAAAAAGGGTGTCTTTATGTGTGTCATAAGAAATATCTTGGTTCTTATTTCCTTGAAACGGAGATCTAGAAAAAAAGCATTCTGTTTTATTTTCATAATCATAATTCATAAATTTATATGATAAAAGATCATATATATAGTATTTTTGAAAATTATCTTTTTTATTCGATTTATTCGATAATGAATAGACTTTAATTTTTTGTTGTTTTTTGGAATCAATTAATTCGTTTTTTTCATATGAATGCCATTTGCTTAAATTTTCCTTTTTCGTCACACGACAGTGGCGAACTCTATTTCGCCACTTTTCTGATATTAATCTAGACCATATCATCTGAGATAAATCGTATTGATTATAGCTTTTCAACCATCCTTTCCATTGATTCATTTTATAACTTGAAACTCCTAATTTCGAATGAAACATCTCTTCTATTTCAAAAGAATCCTTTATTTCAGGCTTAAGAAAAAAATGTATTCCTTGATATTGAAGAATAGATCTTAATTTAGACGAGTTACTAACTTGGATTTTTGATAATTTGTAAAATACATATGCTTGTGACATGTAGGATAAGTCATAAAAATAATGTGAATTTTTTTTATTAATATTTTCTTGCTTTCTTTCATTATTGTAAATTAATTTCTCAATAATTTTTTTTGTTGATTTAAGAAAAAGTTCTATATTCATTCTGGGAATATTAATGATAGATAAAAATATATATGTGTATATTCTTTCAATGAGGAAGTTAAAAAAGGGGGATAATTTAGAGATTAACCGAGCATTTCTTCTTTTTAATATTTTCCATTTTGCTAATCTTTTATCATTATAACTTGTTTTGTTAGGACTAATATTATTTATTCTTGTAGTGACTTTTTTCTTCTCTTTTCTAATTCTTTCTATTTGATTTCGAATTTGACTTGTTCTATCAGTCAGATCCTTTAT